GGTTTACATATACTCATATGTTTTGTTATAATTGAAGTTGAGAAAGATTTTTTGATTGCAAAAATAAATACTGATGGGTTCGGTCTCAATTTTTATTTTCTTATGTCATTAGGAAAACACAATTTTAAATTCAAATCCCAGAATCGTTCATGAATTCGAACTAAGGAGTCAATAGTTAATGGTTCCAATTTCTCGGCTGAAAATACACAATGCTAAAAACATTCTCTCGATTTTTTATTGAGAAATCAAATGTGTATTTTCAGATACTATACAATAAATTGATACAATAAATTGAAGGGGTGGATCAAATCCAACCAAAAGGGGGTTTGGAAGAAAAGTCTTTTTGTATCATTTTGGCGGCATGGCCGAGTGGTAAGGCGGGGGACTGCAAATCCTTTTTCCCCAGTTCAAATCCGGGTGTCGCCTGATTACCAAAAACTCGAAATATCTTCTTCTTTTCTGTTCTTCTGATAGAACTCGCAGAACGCTCCCTCCGTAGAAGCATAGGAAACAGGCTATTGATACTTTGTTTGATTCTAAGTATGTGGTCTAAAGGTTTTTTAAAAGAAAAGATTGTGAAGCCCCATTCGCATCTAGGATTCAAGGAAATATTCGAATCTACTGGTAGAGGGGTTATCAAGACTTCGTGATTCCCTTCTATTACTAAGGGAGTGGCTAATGACTGGATCTTGAATCAAATTGTAGAGCTTGATAAGAAATTCAATTAATAGTTTTGGAAGGCGTCGGAAGTTGCTTTATATAAGACGGACTTGCGAGAATCTCTGAGTGCTCAGGTATCCAATCAATATTAGATTGGATGAATAATTGACTTTTCTAGAAAAGAGAGTAAAAAGAAATGCTTTCTTTTCGGTAACGCCTACCCAAGCCCCCTGTTTGTTTCGCAGCGATAATCGGAAAAGGGGGTACGGATTAGATCAAATGGGGAAATAGAGATCTGTAATAGATAGTGAATTCCCCCCTTCTGTTTTTACTTAGAAGGTCAACAAAACAAAATCAAGAATAGACCTTATTATTCTTATTCCTACATGTTCCCATTTCCTTGAGATCTTACTATGTATTTTGCTTGTGTTTTTAATCTTTCCTCATTCGAAATCATAATCGATTTATTGGATTGCTTTCTCAATAGTGTTCGGTCAGAACCCCTTTTTGACTCTGCGGCATTGATTCCACTATTATTAGTGAGGAGAATAATGGAATAATTCCTTCGTATTTATAGAGATAGGGGACATAATGCACATGGATATAGTCAGTCTCGCTTGGGCTGCTTTAATGGTAGTCTTTACATTTTCCCTTTCACTCGTAGTGTGGGGAAGAAGTGGGCTCTAGAAGTACTACATAATTGAGTTCAGGAATCAAAAATCAAACCGTATCAATTATTTTATAGATCGTTCTGCAACGCATTTGAAACTATTTCAAATAAAAATCTCTGAATTTAGAATCTCATTGGACTCCAATCAAGTAATCTAGGATATGAATCATACTCTTTCAATTTTCAATTAAAGAGATATTTCATCGATTCCTGCCCTTGTATTGTGTATTGTATTTCGAATAGAAAGGGATTCAGATGATTGGAAATTTATTCCAACCTCAAATTATTCCGAAATTTTCTATTTCAATCAACGGGAATGGGCTCTTACTATCTTTATAGATGGGTACTGAGGGAGACGGACCCCCCCTTTTTTATTTCTTTCCCTCTTTACTCTTCAAAGAAGAAGTCGTTTTGTTACGTGTATACGCACTTTCTATGAGAAATGATATAGGGATGGTGGTTGTCTAACGAGAGACTGGGCAATAATAAGATCGTGACTCGGGCGAGTCATGGGTATTTATCCTCTGTTTTATAATTTGAGAAAGGCTATTTTTGCTTTATCGACTTATTTCATATCAGGGTTTGGGCGTTAAAAATAGTCAAAGTTCCCCCTTCCTTATTAGTTAATAGTATGGTAGAAAGATGCATCTTTCTACCATACTATCTATCTCTTAGAAAACTGCTGATTATAGTGCGCTCGTTTCATTTAAGTTAAGACGTGAAATTGGAATCCTTTTCATTTGACTTTGTCAATTTTTGATAAGAACTCAGCCAAAATGATTAATTCATTTGAATTAATCATTTTGGCTGACTGTTTTTACGTAAATGATAAGCAGAAAGGCGGTAGGAACTAGAATGAATAGTGCAGTAGCAATAAATGCAAGAATATTTACTTCCATAATCTCATCGGTTTTTTTACTTCGCAATAACTCGGGATTTAATCCCCTAGAGATGATAAATCTGTCGGCTGTAAATTCAATGAATGAATTACCTCGTGATGATCTTGAATCGGATCAATATCATGAATAACAATATCTGATCTAGCAAATCAACCCGTCGTCAAGACTTGAATAGTATAACATAGGAAGTTCTTTTATCCATACCGAATCCAAATTTGGATTCCTGACTCAATCAATTTTAAATTCCTTTATTTATCACCTGTTTCCTTGT